ACACCCTAATATTCTTGCAGAATTTATAGCTGGCCAATTAAAGAATAGAGTTTCTTTTCGCAAAGCAATGAAAAAAGCTATTGAATTAACCGAGCTGGCGAATACAAAAGGAATTCAAGTACAAATTGCGGGACGTATCGACGGAAAAGAAATTGCACGCGTCGAATGGATCAGAGAAGGTAGGGTTCCTCTACAAACCATTGGAGCTAAAATTGATTATTGTTCCTATACAGTTCGAACTATATACGGGGTATTAGGAATCAAAATTTGGATATTTGTAGACGAAGAATAATAAGACTTTACGTGTTTTTACATTATACCCAGTAATGGACAAAAAAAGAAAAACCCTTTTATTCTTTTTATGTTCAAGCAAAACAAAAAAAGAGCAATTCCGCAATTCTAGAGGGTTCAATAAAAATTCGATTGATCGTTTTATATAATTGCTATGCTTAGTGTGTGACTCGTTGGTTTTTTTAGGGCTAGGATTCAAAAAAACGTACCAGGGCCCAGAGTATGAACTAATAACTATAGCACTAATAACCAACTCATTGCTTCGCATTATCTGGATCCAAAGAACCAGTCAAGATAAAGATAGAATATATTGGACATATCGTTGTAGCAACTGAAATCTTTTTTTGCATAAAGATAAAAAAACCAATCGGATTATGAGTTGTGAAGTTCTAAGTTGGAAAGCAAAATAGAAAAAAAGTATGCGGATAAGTGGAAGGATGAGAGAAAGAGAGAACGGAAATATCAATGATATATGATTCCAATATGTAAGGTCGATGAGTCATCTCATAAAACGCAGTGTAATAAAGCATAAATTCAATAATGATTCATGCATAATTAGATGAATCCGCTTATAGAACAAAAAAATCAAGAGCCTCGAGCCAATAAAGACTGAGAAAATTGACTTAAGAAAAAAGCACTCCGCCGTAAAATTAAGACCTAACCATTAATCGAGAAGCAATGGGAACGATATAACCCGTGAATGCAGAGGATTCTATTGAAAATGAATCTTAATGATTCATTGGGTGGGATGGCGGAACAAACCAGGGACCTCCTCTTTTATTTTGAGAGGTCATGAACTAAACCTATAACTTAAATAAATATGGAAAGAGTAAATATTCGCCCGCGAAAGTTTTTTTTATTAGATTGATACATTTTTGTCGATCCCATATGATAAAAAGAAAAACAAAAGAAAGATTTTTTTATTTTTTTATAACGATAACGTTATAAAAAAAGACATTGACATTATCTAGAAATAGAATACATGTTTAATTAAATAATATCTAAACACGCTAGACAAATTTCGAATAGATTAACGAATTGATTAATTAGATGCAATTTCAAAGAATCCTATGATTCAGCATATTATTCATTAAACACATGTATATCTTGATAAAATCTGTTTTAGTCGTTTCATTCGCGAGGAGCTGGATGAGAAGAAACTCTCATGTCCAGTTCTGTAGTAGAGATGGAATTGAAAAAGAACCATCAACTATAACCCTAAAAGAACAAGATTTCGTAAACAACATAGAGGAAGAATGAAAGGAATATCTTATCGAGGTAATCATATTTGTTTCGGTAGATATGCTCTTCAAGCACTTGAACCCGCTTGGATTACATCTAGACAAATCGAAGCAGGGCGCCGAGCAATGACACGAAATGTACGCCGTGGCGGAAAAATATGGGTACGTATATTTCCAGACAAACCAGTTACAGTAAGACCCACGGAAACCCGTATGGGTTCAGGGAAAGGATCCCCAGAATATTGGGTAGCTGTTGTTAAACCGGGTAGAATACTTTATGAAATGGGTGGAGTAGCCGAAAATATAGCTCGAAAGGCTATTTCAATAGCGGCGTCCAAAATGCCTATAAGAACTCAATTCATTATTTCTGGATAGAAATGTAGAACCAAAGGAAAGAAGTCTTGGGTATAAAAAAACAATTGCAGGGTTTTCTTTCTTTTTTTTTTTTTTTTTACTTCGTCCTTTGCTTTATTTTACATTAAAAAAACAGATTCAAAAAAAAAATGATATGATTCAACCTCAAACCCATTTGAATGTAGCAGACAATAGCGGGGCACGAGAATTGATGTGTATTCGAATCATAGGAGCTAGTAATCGCCGATATGCTCATATTGGTGACGTTATTGTTGCTGTGATAAAGGAAGCAGTACCAAATACGCCTCTAGAAAGATCAGAAGTGATCAGAGCTGTAATTGTACGTACTTGTAAAGAACTCAAACGCGATAACGGTATAATAATACGATATGATGACAATGCTGCAGTTGTCATTGATCAAGAAGGAAATCCAAAAGGAACCCGAGTTTTTGGCGCGATCGCCCGGGAATTGAGACAGTTAAATTTTACTAAAATAGTTTCATTAGCACCTGAGGTATTATAATATGAGACCGTGAGATAGTGATAGTATTTAAATAAAATAGATAAATTAGTAGATTATGTCTCACGCATATACTTTTAAGAATTTTCTTTAATAATTTTTATAAAAAAAGAACATGCTGATTATATCCAAATTCGGAAGCAACAATAATTTTAGTTTATCATGGGTAAGGACACTATTGCTGACATAATAACTTCTATACGAAATGCTGACATGGATCGAAAGGGAACGGTTCGAATAGCATCTACTAACATGACCCAAAACATTGTTAAAATACTTTTACAAGAGGGTTTTCTCGAAAACGTAAGGAAACTTGTAGAAAATAACAAATATTTTTTGGTTTTAACCCTACGACATAGAAGGAATAGGAAAGGACCATATAGAACTCTTTTAAATTTAAAACGAATAAGTCGACCTGGTCTCCGAATCTATTCTAACTATCAACGAATTCCTAGAATTTTAGACGGGATGGGGATTGTAATTCTCTCTACTTCTCGGGGTATAATGACAGACCGAGCAGCTCGGCTAGAAGGAATCGGCGGAGAAATTTTGTGCTATATATGGTAAATTTTCTGCTATCCGAATTGTATCTGTAACTTCCGGTTTGTGAAAAAAACGAAAAAAAAAAGCCAAGTTGTCTAATATCACGCCTTCCTACATTAGTTGATACTTCAAGGAGGGTTTGTCTGGAATAAAAGAGGAAAAATGGATTCATGAAGGTTTAATTACTGAATCACTTCACAATGGTATGTTCGGGGTTCGTTTAGATAATGAAGTCAGATTCTAAGTTCTGTTTCAGGAAGGATCCGACACTCTTTTATACATATACTACCAGGAGATAGAATCAAAATTTAAGTAAGTCGTTATGATTCAAACGGGGGGGGCGCAGAATTTCTAGACCCCACAACAAAGATTCGAATGGTTCGGTGGTTTTTCAAGATTCCTTTCATGAGGATCCAATTCACGGTTCAAAAATTTCAAGAAACTTATTTTCTTCCAATCAGTAAAGTAGATTCGAAATTCAGTTAAGGAATAACAATTATGAAAATAAGAGCCTCCGTTCGTAAAATTTGTGAAAAATGCCGACTGATCCGTAGAAGGGGACGCATTATAGTAATTTGTTCCAACCCGAGACATAAACAAAGACAAGGATAATCTTTCGAAAAGGGACTCTCTAAAGGAACCGATGAACAAATCAAAATAAAAGATCTGTTTTGACATGAAATGGATATATCCATATATCTCTGACTTATATTTCGGAAATGATAAAATATGGCAAAATCTATACCAAGAAGCGGTTCACGTAGGACTGGACGTGTGGGTTCACGTAAAAGTGCAAGGCGAATACCAAAGGGCGTTATTCATGTTCAAGCAAGTTTCAACAACACCATTGTGACCGTTACAGATGTACGGGGTCGGGTTATTTCTTGGTCCTCCGCCGGTACTTGTGGATTCAGGGGTACAAGAAGAGGGACACCTTTTGCTGCTCAAACCGCAGCAGGAAATGCTATTCGAGCAGTAACAGATCAAGGTATGCAACGAGCAGAAGTCATGATAAAAGGTCCGGGTCTCGGAAGAGATGCAGCATTACGCGCTATTCGTCGAAGTGGTATACTTTTAAGTTTCGTAAGGGATGTAACCCCTATGCCACATAATGGCTGCAGACCCCCTAAAAAAAGGCGAGTGTAGAAATAAACATTGAAGAGATTTCAAGAGAAATAAATGACTCAAAAATCTGACAAATAATATTACTATGGTTCGAGAGAAATTAAAAGTATCTACTCGGACACTACAGTGGAAATGTGTTGAATCAAGAGCAGACAGTAAGCGTCTTTATTATGGACGCTTTATTCTGTCTCCACTTATGAAAGGTCAAGCCGACACAATAGGCATTGCGATGCGAAGAGCTTTGCTTGGAGAAATCGAAGGAACATGTATTACACGCGCAAAATCTGAGAAAATCCCGCATGAATATTCTACCATAGTAGGTATTCAAGAATCAGTACATGAAATTTTAATGAATTTGAAAGAAATTGTATTGAGAAGTAATCTATATGGAACTCGTGACGCGCTTATTTGTGTCAAAGGTCCTGGATATGTAACTGCTCAAGACATCCTCTTACCACCTTCTGTGGAAATCGTTGATAATACACAGCATATAGCTAACCTAACGGAACCAACTGATTTTTGTATTGGATTACAAATTGAAAGGAATCGAGGATATAATATAAAAACACCAAATAACTTTCAAGACGGAAGTTATCCTATAGATGCTATATTCATGCCTGTTCGAAACGCGAATCATAGTATTCATTCTTATGGAAACGGAAATGAAAAACAAGAGATCCTTTTTCTAGAAATATGGACAAATGGAGGTTTAACTCCTAAAGAAGCACTTCATGAAGCCTCCCGGAATTTGATTGATTTATTTATTCCCTTTCTCCAGTCGGCAGAAGAAAACTTACATTTCGAGAACAATCAATACAAGGTTTCTTTACCCTATTTGACTTTTCACGATAGGGTTGCTAAACTAAAGAAAAAGAAAAAAGAAATAGCATGGAAATCCATTTTTATTGACCAATCAGAATTGTCTC